AATTGCTATGCTTAGTGTGTGACTCGTTAGTTTTTTCTATAATTAAGACAAAAATATGACGTATGAACTAATAACTATAAAACTAATAACCAACTCATCGCATCACATTATCTGGATCCAAAGAAACAGTCAAGATATGCTTTTTTAGTCATATCATTGTAGCAACTGAATTTTTTTAACAGCAATAATAAATCTAATGAATTTTAAGTGAATTTTAAGAAAAAAAATGAAAATAAAAAAGGATACGGATAAATGGAAAGATGAGAGAAAGAAAAAAAAATCAAAAAATTGATATAATATAAAAGATATATGATTCCAATATAATATGTACGGTCTTTGAAACATCTCATAAACGACAATAATGTAATAAAGCATTACTAAAGATTCTTGGATAATTCAATGACAATGAATCTTTTCAACATACGAGCTTCAAGCCAATAAAGACTAAGGACGTTGGCTCACGAATTAATTTTAGTAAGAGCTCCGTTGTCGAATTCAGGCCTAACCATTAATTTAGAAGCGCTGGGAACGAAGGAATCCGTGAATACATAAACACAAGATTCAATTTTAAATGAATTCTGATGATTCAGTGGGAAGGATGGCGGAACAAACCATAAATAAATTCACATATTCTGAAACAAAAAAGAAATTAACTCTAGAATTGAAATAAAGATTGAAAGAATAAATATTCGCCCGCGAAATTTTTATTAATCATATCATATATCCTATCATTAATATCTAACAAAAAAATCCCGAAGAATCACTTGATTCATGGGATTATTCCGTGTATATTTTAATAAAATCTCTTCTCAATTTCAAATTTTATATTCGCGAGGAGCCGGATGAGAAGAAACTCTCACGTCCAGTTCTGTAGTAGCGATGGAATTACTTAAATAACCATCAACTATAACCCCAAAAGAACCAAATTCCGTAAACAACATAGAGGAAGACTAAAGGGAATATCTTATCGTGGAAATCATATTTGTTTTGGAAGATATGCTCTTCAGGCACTTGAACCCGCTTGGATCACGTCTAGACAAATAGAAGCGGGTCGACGGGCAATGACACGAAATGCACGTCGCGGTGGAAAAATATGGGTACGTATTTTTCCGGACAAACCTGTGACAGTAAGGCCTGCTGAAACCCGTATGGGTTCAGGGAAAGGATCTCCCGAATATTGGGTAGCTGTTGTCAAACCAGGTCGAATACTTTATGAAATAAGTGGGGTAGCAGAAAATATAGCCCGAAGGGCTATCTCAATAGCGGCATCTAAAATGCCTATACGAACTCAATTTATTATTTCAGGATAGAAACGTAGAACCAAAAGAAATAGATCTGTTTTTTTTGACAAACAATATTTCTTTTTAATCCTGTGCATTTATTTTTGCATTCAAAGAACATAAAAAAATATGATTCAACCTCAAACCTATTTGACTGTAGCAGACAACAGCGGAGCTAAAAAATTGATGTGTATTAGAATTATAGGAGCTAGCAATCGTCGATATGCTCGTATTGGCGATGTTATTGTTGCTGTGATCAAAGAAGCAATACCAAATTCGCCCTTAGAAAGATCAGAAGTAATAAGAGCTGTAATTGTACGTACCTGTAAAGAACTCAAACGTGACAACGGTATGATAATAAGATATGATGACAACGCTGCAGTTATCATTGATCAAGAAGGAAATCCAAAAGGAACTCGAGTTTTTGGTGCGATTGCCCGAGAATTAAGACAAAAATTTACTAAAATAGTTTCATTAGCACCTGAGGTATTATAAAAATAAGAATTCGGATATTTGAACAAGCATAGTAGACTGTATGTCATGTATATGCTTTTCGTTTTAACTTTTTTTGGTTTTAAAAAAATTCAAAATAACAGAAATCAAAAAATTAAGAAAAAAACATGTTGATTATATAAAAATTTGGAGACACCGCGTATTTTAGTTCATTATGGGTAGGGACACTATTGCTGATATAATAACCTCTATACGAAATGCTGACATGAATAGAAACGGAACGGTTCGAATAGCATCGACTAACATCACTGAAAACATTGTTAAAATACTTTTACGAGAAGGCTTTATTGAAAACGTGAGAAAACATCAAGAAGGAAACAAATTTTTTTTAATTTTAACTCTGCGACATAGAAGAAATAGGAAAGGACCATATCGAAATACTTTATATTTAAAAAGAGTCAGTCGCCCTGGTCTACGAATCTATTCTAACTATCAAGGAATTCCTCGAATTTTAGGCGGAATGGGCATTGTAATTCTTTCGACCTCTCGTGGTATAATTACAGATCGGGAGGCTCGACGAAAAGCAATTGGCGGAGAAATTTTATGTTATATATGGTAATCCCTCTAATATCAAATATCTGAATTAGATCCAAAATTGCTTCTATTGTGAACAAAAAAAGACAAAAGACAAGTTCTCTAATATTTTTAATCTCTTAGTTGATCTGTTAAGGAGGTTTTACCTGGAATGTATGTTTTATTTCCTAAAA